AGCTAAAATTGATTATTGTTCCTATCCAGTTCGAACTATTTATGGGGTATTAGGAATCAAAGTTTGGATATTTCTAAACAACGACTAATTTACTTTTCCTTATTTTTAGCGTTCCATCTTTTGATAAAAGAAAAAATGACGAATTCTTACTACATTCTTATTCCCAAAAAAGAAATGACAAATTTTATAAGATTGAATAAAAAAAAAATTGATTAATCATTTTATAGTGAAGGAGTTGCTATGCTTAGTGTGTGACTCGTTGGTTTTTTTTTAGTGGTTAAATTTCTACAAGAATTCGTAAAATTAATTACTAAGGAATTAATAACCTACTCATCGCTTACCATTATCTGGATATAAAGAACCGCGGAAAATAGAAAATCAAAATAAAGATCTATGTGGTGATATAATTATATAATTATAGCAACTGAAATAAAAAAGAATCTGATTATTAGTTGTAAAGCAATAAGAATATACAGATAAATGAAGGGGTGAAAGAAAGATAGAAAAAAGATATCAATGATATAGAATTCTACTATGTAAAGGTCTATGGGTCATTTCATAAAAGGTAGTGTAATAAAGCATCAATATTCTAAATTCATCCATATATGGATGAATATATTCTTACGAATACACAAATCAAGAGCTGCGAATCAATAAAACTGAGAAGGTTGATTCAACAAAAAAGAATAAAATAAATAAGAAAATTTTATGAAAATAAAATCTTATTAATATTAAAGAGGCTCCATTGTAGAATTTAGACCTAACCATAAATCGAAAAGCGATGGGAACGATGGAACCTGTGAATACCTAAGATTATATTCAATTTAATAATCTTACTGATTCAATAGATGGGATGGCGGACGGAACTAAGAATTCATTATTTTTTGAGGAGTTGTGGACTAACCCCAACATTACATCTTAAATTTATAATGAAAGAGTAAATATTCGCCCGCGAAAATGTGGATTTTTTTGAATTTAGAAATTTTTGCCAATATGATAATAAAAAAAGACAAATATGGATTCGTTTAGAACCTTATATCAAAACAACATTATCTAGTTAGATATGGATAGCAAAAATGGTCTATAAGAATCCATATTTCGTTCTATATCAAAGCAAGATATACAAATTTCTAACACTAAATTCTATGAAATGTCAAAAAATCCCACGATTGTATCCTATTTTAATTTAATTTTAATTAAATTTTTTTGAATCGATTTATTCGCGAGGAGCCGTATGAGGTGAAAATCTCATGTACGGTTCTGTAATAGAGATGGAATTGAGAAATAATCATCAACTATAACCCCAAAAGAACCAGATTCCGTAAACAACATCGAGGAAGAATGAAAGGAAAAGCCTATCGAGGTAATAAAATTTCCTTCGGAAAATATGCTCTTCAGGCACTTGAGCCCGCTTGGATCACATCTAGACAAATAGAAGCAGGTCGACGCGCAATGTCACGAAATGTTCGCCGAGGTGGGCAAATATGGGTACGCATATTTCCAGACAAACCTGTTACAGTAAGACCTACCGAAACGCGTATGGGTTCGGGAAAAGGATCTCCCGAATATTGGGTAGCTGTCGTTAAACCCGGCAAAATACTTTATGAAATGGGAGGGGTCCCAGAAAATATAGCTAGAAAGGCTATTTCAATAGCGGCATCCAAAATGCCGATACGAACTCAATTCATTCTTTCAGAATAATCATTAGAACGAAAGAACGAAATAGGTCTTTAGTATGAAAAAAAATGGTAATTGTTGGTTTCTTTTTTTTTTTGAACACAGAATATTTTTTTTACTTCAACTTTTTGATTTTTGACTGAAAGATAGAAAAAAATGATATGATTCAACCTCAAACCTATTTAAATGTAGCCGATAATAGCGGAGCCCGCGAATTGATGTGTATTCGAATCATAGGAGCTAGTAATCGACGGTATGCTTATATTGGTGACATTGTTGTTGCTGTAATCAAAAAAGCAGTACCAAATTCATCTTTAGAAAGATCTGAAGTGATCAGGGCTGTAATTGTACGTACTTGTAAAGAACTAAAACGTAGTAATGGTATAATAATAAAGTATGATGATAATGCGGCGGTTCTCATTGATAAAGAAGGAAATCCAAAAGGAACTCGAATTTTTTCCGCAATAGCCCGAGAATTGAGACAATTAAATTTCACTAAAATAGTTTCATTAGCACCCGAGGTATTATAATACGAGATCGTGATATAGATATATTATTTAGGACTGGAATGAATAGGAAGGAAATCTAAAATCTATTTGAATAGAAGTGAAATAGATTCATAAATATTAAATAAATTTGATCTCACATATATAGCTTATATACTTGTGTAATGATTATTCTATAATTATGAATATTTATATTAAATTTATATTAAGATTATATCTTATAAATAGGAAAAGTATATATTTTGAGAAGTTATTTTATATTAAATTTATTTTATATTAAATTTATATTAAGATTATATCTTATAAATATGAAAAGT